GAATTGTCCCGCTTAGGCTTACTATGCTTTTGTATTTTTTTTAGAATATCAAAACTGAGTCAGTTTCTTATATTATAATGTATAACGGTATTTATATTCTAATCTACTTGAATATTGAATATCAGAAAACTAAAGGAATGTTGTATTGATGAACCCACCTAATGTCTTTTCTCTTCTTTTATTGCCCTCCTGTCGTCAATTGACAGTATTATTTAGGGCTCAATCAATTGACAGTATTATTTAGGGCTCAATATAATATAATTTGATTTGATATGACTTTGATATGATTTAGGGCTCAATATAATTCCCAAATCAGACTTTGGTAAATCATTTTTTTTATCTCCTGCTCCTGCTGATTCAGAGGTACGGGTTCTTGGATCCAATACAGAACTCTTTCTGAATGAGAGAGATAAAGACGAGAAAGACCAATGAAATAAAGTTGAAAGATTGTATAGTTTATTTAATGGTAAAGTTTGATTACCATTAACCTCCAGAAAAATTAATAAGTTTTCGGTTTGATTCATATCCTATTCATCTTCTAAAGGTGTCCCTCGGCTGATTTATATTATATTAAGTTAAGGTGGCCTTAGGCCTTATTCCCTATTTTATTTGTATTGTGTAGTGCTTTTTGATTTTGGCCGGCCCTCGGCAACTATTATTTATAGTTTATTTATGAATAAAGGTGGGCATAGGCCCCTATGGTCCATTGGTGCCCCTATGGTCCAGTGGTTACGACCTCTCTCTTTCACGGAGAAAACGAGGGTTCAAGTCCCTCTAGGGGTATACCAAGACCATAGGAGTAGGATTTTATCAAAAGTGAAATGAATTTGTCAAGTCCGCTTGGGAGACGAAAGAAAGTTGATTATGGAACGTCTAATTAGGCGTTGGGTCGATGCCCGAGTGGTTAATGGGGACGGACTGTAAATTCGTTGACAATATGTCTACGCTGGTTCAAATCCAGCTCGGCCCAACAATTTGCCAATCTACTATCAGATGGTAGAACCCTCGTGTTCTTAAGAAATACCTGATAAGAGAGAATAAAAAAGAATCAAAATTTTCTGCTAGATCTCTTCTTATTTCCCTGGGATTGTAGTTCAATAGGCAAGAGCACCGCCCTGTCAAGGCGGACGTTGCGGGTTCGAGCCCCGTCAGTCCCGACGGATCCAATAAGTACATCAATTCACCTCTCCATTTTATGTGAACTGAAAGAAGGGACAGAGAGCCTAATTGAATTCCGAAGGGGTTTCCCCTCTTTTTTTCAGGATTCTGTCGAAGAAAGAACAAATCCTAAACTAAAATGAAAATAACTTAAATAGTGACGAATAGTGAAGTTGATAGAATATTCCATCTTTTCTCCCGCGACTCATCTTTCTTATACTTCTTTGTCTTCCAAAGAAAATGGGATCATTCAAATTTAGAACCCAATTCCTCTCTTTTTCCACTTCGCTTGTATTGTTTGTTGGGGTTTTGTAGTTAATGGAAACGCACGAGGATACTTCATTTGATAGTTGATGGTTCTACCCGGAAGACCTAAGGTCGGTTATAGAAAAGAAAGAACAGCAGGATAAATAAAGGCATTTTTGATTGGTCTGGGAATCCCCATCTTGGATTCGGTATGGATAAAAGATCTTCGTATGTTATACTATTCAATTCTCGACGACGAATTAATTTAATAGCTCAGATATTGTTATTTATGATATTGATCCGATTCAAGATCATCGATGGGTAGTGCATTCATTGAATTGACAGGTGAAAGATTTATCATCTCTATGGGATTAAATCCCGAGTTATTGTGAAATAAAAAAACGATGAGATTATGGAAGTAAATATTCTTGCATTTATTGCTACTGCACTGTTCATTTTAGTTCCTACTGCTTTTCTACTTATCATTTACGTAAAAACAGTCAGTCAAAATAATTAATTACTTGAAATGAAACTTGACTTCTTAGTTCTTATCAATCGTTGAAGAAATCAAATCAAAAGGATTCTTTTTTTGCGTCTTAAATGAAATCAACGGGCTATTATGGGCGGTATTCTATGAGATCCGAGAGTATGGTAAGAAAGAAATTTCTTTCTTACCATATGCTCTACTCTATTAGTGTTATAGTAGTGTATAAAGTTGTACTTGACTTTCTAATAAAGTTGGTATACTATATTAGGTTCTATCTTCAATATGTGTAATATATGTAGTGATTATATATGGAATTAACGTAGGCCCTAATTTCTTTCTTTTTGAAATAATTGTTTTACTGTTATCGAATCCATTTCTCCATTAGAATCCAATGGAATTTCGAAATGAATATATTTTGATTTAAAAGTTATTTCAATTCAAATAAAAAATGCGTTGCAGAACGATCTAGAAAACAATTGATACCGTTTCTATTCCTCAACTAAATTAGTAGTGCTTCTAAAGTCCACTTCTTCCCCATACTACGAGTGAAAGGGAAAATGTAAAGACTACCATTAAAGCAGCCCAAGCGAGACTTACTATATCCATGTCAATTATGTCCCTTATCTTTATGATAGAAATATTCCATTATTTTATTGCTCACTAATAATAGTAGAATCCATGGTCCAGAGTCAAAAAGGGATTCTGGCCGAACACTATTGATGAACCAATCAAATAAATCCATTTATAAACAGGAAAGACTAAACAGAAGTAAAATAAAAAAATCGCGCTACAAAGGAATGTTACTAATGGACCATATAGTAATAAAAAAAGAGGCCCATAAGTAGATTACAGAAAGGACTTTCCACAACTAGTTAGCCGCCCCGGCTATGCCAATGAAATTAAAGACCCAATCAGTAGACATTACATTAGCAGTATAAGGGAATCGGGCAGTCTTTCTTCGACCATTATAATAAAATGTTTCTTTGAATTTTAGATTGAAAGATTTCCAATCTTTTACAAAATCCCCAGAACAGATGTTTAGAATCAACCAAGTATCAACAATCCCCTTATTCTGTTCTGCTGGGGAAATTTTGGGTGATTTATATCAGCAGATAAGAGATTTTGATTCGTTTGTTGATGAGGCGGCACCCGGATTTGAACTGGGGAAAAAGGATTTGCAGTCCCCCGCCTTACCACTCGGCCATGCCGCCAAAACGATACACAATAGGATAAAATTTTCTGGGTTGGATTACTCAATTTTAGTTTATTGTACTTGCATCCCTTTTTAAATTGAATCCTTTTTCTAAATTCTAAATTTATAAAAATTCTAAAAGAAACCCTTTTCCCCTTTTGATTGTATTTGATCCACCCCTTCGATTGATTGTATAGTATCTCAAAACATACAATGCCGAAAAACTTCCCCTCACTTTTCTATTGAAAAATCAAATGTATATTTTCATTGAAAAAAGCCAAAATTTATGACAAATGGGAACCATTAACTATTCGTTGACTGAGAATTCCTGCACGATTCTTAGATTTGAATCTAAAATGGGGTTTGCCTAATGACATAAGAAACTACAAAACATACTTAATTGATTCTTTTGAATCAAAAATCCTTCTCAATTTCCATTATAACAAAAATGATAAGTATATGTAAACCCCACAATGGAAATTCTTACACAGATACCAAATTGGGTATCTTTTTTAGAGTATGTTTCCTATACCTATAAATAACGGGAATTCGTGGGAACAAAAAAAGGCCCGGCTGGGTATTGACCGGGCCAGGCCCAAAAGGCACTTCGAACAAAATAAAAGCAAGAAGGTCTTCTTTATTTATCTTTCTATTTGGATCTTTCGAGCATCTAAATGGAATTGCTAATTATATAATAACGATAAAGAATGTGAAAGAAATACTTTCTTTAATCCTTACTTGATATGTAATGTAACATACTTGATATGTAATGTAACATAGTAATTATCTTTTTCAATTGGGAGAGATGGCTGAGTGGACGAAAGCGGCGGATTGCTAATCCGTTGTACGAGTTGTTCGTACCGAGGGTTCGAATCCCTCTCTTTCCGTTTCCGTTGATGACTTTCTATTTTTTTCTTTCAAATTTCGCAAACCCCTTTTGATTTTTTCCTAGTTAAACGTATGGAATATATAAAATCAAATCTTAAGAAAATTCTAAAATAAAGCAAGAAAAACTAAATTTATTCTTCACGTCCAGGATTACGTCCTGGATCATTGGATAGGAATCCAAAGATGAAGAGAGAAACAAAGAATATTACTACTGTGTAAACGAAAAGTTTGAGAGTAAGCATTACACAACCTCCAAGATCATTTTTTGAAAAAGAAAAACGAGAAAAGATAATAGATCCTCCATTTTTATATCACATATCCTATTGTGACACCAAGAAATGAATTCTAGAAATAGAAAAGAATGTTCAGAAATTCAAATGAAGTTGAAATTTGTAATAAGAGTCTTTGATTACCACAAATCACTTTCATACCCACAATTCTATATTCTAAGGGACCCTAACCTAATAAGGTCTTTCGCCGGAAAAGGGATTAGAATCGGGAAATGGGGCGAGCCAAATTGCGGCTATCCAAGAATTTCAATGTTTGAATTGAAGGTTCATACTCTCAGACTTATTTTATCTTATCAATTGTTATAATTTTTCTCGAATAAATATGAATTTTCTAGGATAGTATTCAAGATCTTATCGAAAACTTACAGCAGCTTGCCAAACAAAGGCTAAAAGAAAAAAGAACAGGGGTATGACTGGCATAACATCTACGATTGGGTTCAAAAAAGCATAGGCTTCGGGCAATTTGGCGAAGAAAAGACTACTCGGATAAAGGGCAGAATTAAGACAGATCAAACTAAAGATATTAAGCATAACAGACATTTTGTTCGTCGAGATAATTGCATTTTGATTGAGTTATTGATATAAGGAAAAATGAAGAAAGTAAGGTAGACAAAAAAATCCTTCTTTTTCCGCTCAATCAAAAATCCTCCAATTCTCAAAGGAGAATAGAAGAAATCATACTTTCATACAATATCTTAATTGAATTATATGTAATGATCAATAAATTCAGTTGAATTCTAGATATACACATGTCAAAATCCTAGCACGAATCTATAATATATTCTATAAAGAAGAATAAAGAAGAAAGATTTTCTATAGATAGTTGGACTGGAATTGACGAACACTTAATACCAATATTATTCTTTATTAGTATTAGTGTCCAATAAAAATAGAAATGGGGCGTAGCCAAGTGGTAAGGCAACGGGTTTTGGTCCCGCTATTCGGAGGTTCGAATCCTTCCGTCCCAGAGCATATGCATTGTATCCGAATACATCTTTTTTGTTCAACAAGGTTCTGTTTCAAGGTCTAATATTGGATAAAATATTATTCGTTTTTATTTTTGATTTTGAATGATTCTTTTCGGAATCATATCCCCGTTTTTCACAAACTTAACTAAATTGAGTTCAAATGACATGCAAATGTAACTGAATCCTTTTGTGATCCAGATAAAGATAAGATGGGACATAGATCACAGTTGCAGAAAGATTACTTAACCTCAGGTTAAACAAAATATGAAAATACATATAAAACAAGGAAGTGCTTAGCCTATAGGTATGTATTGTAAGTATGTATTGTTATCCTATTTCAGTGACAATAGTCTTTCTATATTTTGTGAAAAATAATTTGCATCCCTAAAATATTCAAATTGAAATATTTAACAATGATATTTCTTTTTATTGTTCGATCTATTTAGCTTATTTGCTTTAAATCCTTGACAATTCTATTCGAAAAGAAACAGGGATTTTTATTTCTTATGATAATCAAATGTAACCTTTACTGTAAAAACTGTACAAGTAAAACTTGACTCAAATAATGATAAATTATGATGTCGAAGTAGGAAACTTTTTCAATTATCAAGATTTGTAATGATTCCGTAGGGGTTGAATCTTTGGGAAGTTGGAAATGGGTCAGTCTATCTTATTGAGTCAGTTGAACAGGCAGAGTCAAATAGAATTTATTTATTCGTGTTATTTCTGTTAGTTATTTTATTTCTATATTTTGATTTCTGGATATTTCTGTTAGACATTTTTTTGAGATAGAGATTTATAGAAAAAAGTTCCGTTCATACAAAAAAAGCCCGGGTCTTGCTAAGATTTCTTCATAAAAATCTTGATTATCTATGTTTTATTATCTATGCAGTTAAGAAAAAATAGAAATGACTATGTCTCTGTACCGACCGAACCAATGACTATTCATGATTCCATAATTGAATCAATTCCATACTGGTTCCAAATTAGAGGAATGTTATGGTAAAACTTCGTTTAAAACGATGTGGTAGAAAGCAACGTGCGACTTGAAGGACACGATCCATTGTGGATTCTTATTCTTACATCCACCATTTTATTTTATATAGGAATGAAGGTGCTCTTGGCTCGACGTTGTTTGTTCTATTCTACTAGAACCCTTCTTTTTTTATTGGGTTGTAATGTAAATAGTTCATGATGGAGCTCGAGTAGAAAGTATTTATTAATTTCTCAGGGGCAACGATCTAGGGTTAATGCCAATCAATAAATTGGAACAACTTCGTAAGTATATCTTCGATATAGAAATCGAAAGGATCCGATTCGAGCAAATTTGCAATTCAAAAAAAATTGTTGGAACCGCAAAAACTTTTTCGATCCACAGTGTATCGCGCACGAATCAACCGTCGGTATGATTCTTTGATAGAAAGAAATCACAAAAGGGGTATGTTGCTACCATTTTGAAAGGATTAAGAAGCACCGAAGTAATGTCTAAACCCAATGATTTAAAACAAAGATAAAGGATCCCAGAACAAGGAAACACCGCTTCAATTGTCTCACAGATCCAAATAAAGAATCCAAATAGATTTTCAACGAGACAAAAAGGGGGGGTTAAAGACCACTCAATAAAAAAATATCTTAATTTTCTTTAATATAAATATATTTGATAATTATTGAACTTGAGTTATGAGTACAAATGATTTTTTAGTTTTCAGGAAGCAAGCTAAATAAAAAAGACTATGAGTTAAATTCTAGGCTAATGTCTTTTACGGATTCCTTTACTATATTATTATAATTTGATCCATAGACAAAACTTAAAATCATCTTTTCTCGAGCCGTACGAGGAGAAAACTTCCTATACGGTTCTAGGGGGGGGGTTTCATCTACATCTATCCCGATGAGCCGTTTATCGAATCGTTGCAATTGATGTTCGATCCCGAAGAGAAGGAAGATATCTTCGGAAAGTGGGTTTTTATGATCCGATCAAGAATCAAACTTATTTAAACGTTCCTGCTATTCTCTATTTCCTTGAAAAAGGTGCTCAGCCTACAGGAACTGTTCAGGATATTTTAAAAAAGGCAGAGGTTTTTAAGGAACTTTGCCCTAATCAAACGAAATTCAATTAAATTAAGGAAATAAAAACTAAGGGTAGGATAGTGATTTCTATATCATTTTGGATATCTTTTCTATACTATGTTTTTTTATTTCCTTCTTTTCTTGCTCTATTAGTATCTATTTCTCATTGCTTTTATAGAATCTTTTTCTAACGAAAACCTT